TAAATCTGCTTATACAATTTAATCTATATCGAATTTAAATATCAGAATAGCTGATATAGTCATCATTCAATGGGTCAGGTCCACTTACTTTTTCTTTATTTAGAATTTGATAGTGGGTGTTATAAGAACATTGGAGAAATAAGAACACCTTGGTTTGTCGATTAATAATAGGAATTGTATATATAGAGTATTATAGAATATTTCTGTTATGTCCCAGGACAAAAAATTTGTGAATAATGAGACATGAGGAGGACTACTATGTCACTACAGGTGGACTACTCCTAATACGTGCAATTATTCATTTTGCTAATCAATAAATGTTCAACTTCCTAACTCAAAGTCAGAATAATAAGAATTCGTTATAATGGTGGTTATCCTTTTCTTTTTAGAAAAAATAATAGAGATATTTTCCGCTGAAAAACGAAGGCTAAAACTTGAGTTTAGTGGAAAAAAAAGCCCTTTATCAGATTTGAACCGATGACTTACGCCTTACCATGGCGTTACTCTACCACTGAGTTAAAAGGGCCGTTTTATTCAATTCATGAATTAGCCATTTTTTTTTTTTCATTATGAGTCTACTGCATATATGTATATATGTACTATATGTACATAATATATACGTATATGCATAGGAGTTCATTCAGGAACAATAAATTGGATTTACTCCAAAATAAGATTATTATTTAGAATTTTTGAAAAAAATTCTAAAAAATCATAACATAAAAGAAAGTAGGAAAGATTTTTTGGATCTAGTCATACCATTAGACTATATTGACAATTCCAAAAAACTGCTCATACTATTATCATAGTATGATGATGGTCGGGCGTATATGCCCCTATCGTCTAGTGGTTCAGGACATCTCTCTTTCAAGGAGGCAGCGGGGATTCGACTTCCCCTGGGGGTAGGGTACTATGAAAGGAAGTTGATCATAGATTATCGATAAGCCTAGAATGAATTCTTCCTGGGTCGATGCCCGAGTGGTTAATGGGGACGGACTGTAAATTCGTTGGCAATATGTCTACGCTGGTTCAAATCCAGCTCGGCCCAATAATTCACCGCTCCATGAATATGATATAACCAATTTGTCTTCCATAAATGGAAATGCCTAATCCGTAGAAATAAAGAGAAAGAATCAATTTTTTTTCTCTATCCCTATTTTTCTCTTTCTGATCTTTCTAAGGATCTAATTCATGATACTTTACTTAATTAAGTAAAGTATCATGAAAAGCAAACAAAAAAGTTTAGTTCTTTTTTCTGATTGATTATCCACTTTTGGCCGTAAAATAATTATTGGTTACTAGTAATCTGTGTCACTCTCACTATAGCCCATATTATATGTGGATATGATATCAGTATATCATTCCTGTCTTTCTTACAATACGACGACTAGGACTAGAATGTTCTTATGATTACATTAAGAATATGTAAGATTAAGAATATGTATGCCATACACTTCGCTGGGATTGTAGTTCAATTGGTCAGAGCACCGCCCTGTCAAGGCGGAAGCTGCGGGTTCGAGCCCCGTCAGTCCCGAACTAGGATCCGGTGAATTTATCAATTTATCTCTCTCTTTTCACGGAAAAGGGGGACAGGAAGCAAGATCTAATCCCCAGTGGGGATCCTTATTTCTTTTGTTTTTTATTTCGCATTTATCATCACACAAATATGGATACGGGAATTTCAAATCTTTCCACTACTCCCGATTGATAAAGGAGAGACATATCATATGTACATTAGTACAATTGGTGGTATTACTATATTCAGTATTTTTAGAGATACCATCCTCGTCTTACTTTCTTTTTCGATTGTTCTTGATCAATGAAATGGAGTAGAGTGATCCTATTTTACCGGGAGTACATACAAAAATGGTATTCATTTATTGTACGATGGACAATGAACTTAACATAATTACCCCGACAGAGTACTTTTCAGGTTAAACCACACCTTTTCTAGTTCTGACTTTGTTTGTGTATCCTCAATGACTAATTGTAAACAATCTATCTCATTCTCATTCAAATTGCAGACATCATTTTTGATGTATGCATTCCAGTACAAATAAATACAAGAAAGAGGATACTAATAAAATAAAAGAAAAGACCGAGCAAGGACCCTTTTCAGTAAATTTGTTGGAATATTTGATCTTTTTTATTTAATCCCTTTTTTTCCATCTCACCTCGTTTGGGTCTGTGTGTGACCCATAGAATACCGGTCATATAATACCTCATAATTGTAAGTATAATACACAGGAAGGAGAGTTGTATAAGATAAGGAAGACAGTAGGTTATAGAAAAGAAAAAGTGGAAGAGGATGAAAAATCCAATGGGATTCCTGATCCAATAAAAAATCCCATTTCGTAATTAGTATGGATAAAGGATCTTCCCATGTTATACTATTCAATTCTCGACGATGAATCGATTTGATAGATCAGATATTGTTATTCATAATATTGATCCTATTCAGTATCATCAGGATCAATTCATCCCAATGAATTTACAGGAGTTAAATTTCTCATCTCTATGGGATTACATCCCGAGTTATTGCGAAGAAAAAAATAAATAAATAATGAAATTATGGAAGTCAATATTCTCGCATTTATTGCTACTGCACTGTTCATTCTAGTTCCTACTGCTTTTTTACTTATTATCTACGTAAAAACAGTCAGTCAAAATGATTAATTTGAATCTGAATTATTAGTTCTTATCAATCCTTTTTTCAATGATTGAAGAAATGAAAGAAAGGGATTAAAAGAAAATTCCAAGTCTTAAATGAAATGATCTGGTTGGAATCATAAAGTGTGGTAGAAAGGACTATATATAGTCCTTTCTACCACACTTTAGAGTATTTTATATTATCTAATATTGTATACAATGATATTATCATATAAAGTTGTATTGTATACAGATATAGACTTTATCTAAATGGAGGGTTTATATAGATCAATTTACAATATGTATGTATATGATGTATTAGATGTACATCTAATCTAAATAGTAGACTAGTACATCGAAATAGCAGTCTAATTCTATTTCTTTTTTTCGCTACATCCACTCGATTTCGATCAACCCAAAATAATCGAAGGCCAATTCTTCTAATTCCTAGGTTTCTTATAATTTTATATATAGGTTCCGGGATCCATCAAAAGAATCAATAGAGGAAGAATAGTATATTCCTATACTATAGCAAAAGAAAACAAAACCAAGGAATTTTTTTGATTTCCCATCCCAAGAAGTCATTGATTGAGCCATTAACAGATCATTTACGAAGTTCTATGGTAACTTCTTCAGATTTTGAAAGGAAGTAGATTAGTAAAGGGGACTCGGACCATTTTTCATGCTTAAACATGACATGAGATGAGTCAAAAAAGCATAAAAAAATCTCTAGGAGTCTAAAATGTTAAATGTATGATATGTGGTGGATCACTCAGCGGAAGAAAGATCTAATTTTATTATGTGTAGAACCTCTTTGGACAACCACTAGTCACTTCCAGTAGAAAGTAAGTATCGTCGTAATCTAATAGCAGAACGATTTGTTCTTAGAACAGTGAAAGTAAAGAAAGAGAGAAACAAATAAAGAAAAAACTAGGGATTGGTTTTTTCTCGTTGTAATATCCATAATTCTGGTAAGAACAGGTTTATCCAAACAGAATATTTAGGAGGAATTCGGTTGGAAAAAATTTCCTATCATGCGTAGATTTGAGTTTTGAAATACAACTAAACTATAGGAATCATTCGTTGTTTGATCGAATGGTTATTATTCATTATTGTCTTTCCAGTATAATTTTGAAAGAGAGACAAGCTTTTTAAAAATAAAGCTTCGAAAAACGATCAATGCAAAATGATCAATTAAACAATTGATACAATTCGATTACTCAATCGATTACTCAATCGATTACTCAATCGATTACTCAATCAATTATTAATATACCTAGAGTCCACTCCTTCCCCATACTACGAGTGAAAGGGAAAATGTAAAGACTACCATTAAAGCAGCCCAAGCGAGACTTACTATATCCATGTGAATTATATCTCCTATTTCTATGAAGGAATTATTCCATTATTGATCAATAATCATAGTAGAATCAATGGCGCAGAGTCAAAATAGGATTCTGACTTAAGGCTATTGATGAACCAATTCAATGAATCCACTCGTAACAGATTCTTTATAGGATTTCTGGTAGAATTGGGAAGTATTAAGTAAAAATATGATACACACACCTTTTCCTTGCAAATTGCAAAGTAATGCTCCTAATGGAACATGTGGGAATAGTAAGACCTATTGTTTGTTTTGTTACCTTTCTTTCATAAGCAAAAAAAAAAAAAAAAAAGATTTCTTTGGTCGTGTAAGGAGATTACAAAAAAAATGTATGTAATAATGGTAGTGATGTCTCCCCATTCTTTCACAGAAAGAAAGACAGTAAGGCTTAGATCAAATAGGAAATGTAGGTATCCAATAGATAGTTATCTATCTTGATGGTATATTTTTTTTTTTTTTTTTTTTACTTTGACTCTGTTATTCTATAAGATAAGAGCCGACCAACCATCCTGATTGAATGTTTGAGTACTCGGAGTCTCTCGTAAGTATGGATACAAAGTATCTTCAGTCCTTTCCACAACTCCTAAATTGATTTCCCATCAGTCTATCCAATCTAATTCCAGACAGAGTCAGTAGACCCTACGTTAGTGTAGGTAGTGTAAGATAATTAGGAAGTCTTGATAGTCTTTCGTATAATCTTTTCTTCAATCCTAGGAGCAAAAATGGAATGTCCTTTAGGAACCTTTGGATACCAAGATTTCTGACCTCTTACTTTCGTAGTTCTGGAATTAATAAGTAAGCCTTACCTCATCCCTATTGGTATATCTGTTTGGGCCGCTACCCAGAACCCAAACAGAACCCGATTTTGAGAAAACAACTTACAGTCTTTTATAGAACTATGTATTCTATAAATCAAGTATCGACAAGCTCCGTCCTTTGCCTTTGCTTATGCAGGGCAAGAATTTGT